AAATAAAAAACAGGAGAAAGAATTCTCCTTTACAGTAGATTTTATTCAACAATTGACCAAAAAAAAATATTTATAAATAATAAATCGCATGAACTTCGATCAATCAAATAATCATATTTATATGTAATAATTCGCCCTAATCAATTTAATTTGCCCATTTCGATTGTATTCGGTTTGAATAATGATAAAGAAAACAGAAGGGAAAAAAATTTACAAAAAACGGGATTTAGATTGATTCTAAAATCTGATTGAATCTAATGGTTTACGTTATGGAAGAAAGACATGTATATGTGATATAGATATTGACTAGTTATATATGAACTAAAGATATATTTCATTTTCCCGACTACCGAGGTTCCCTTTTCGTATCGTTGTGGCTGTGAATTGACTGAATAAACAGATGGAATCAAGAAAAGGTGGAAGAAGTGAAGTAACAGTTCGGAACCAATAAATGGAAGAACGAAAGTTCTATGGATTCACAAAAACTCTGTGGATAGAAATGAAAAAAAAAAAAAGATATCGAAGTAGTTCTGATTATTCAATAATTTTTGACTAAAACTCGAAGTTCTTAGTTACTTTAACTGTATGAATCCTATCGATGGAATAATTCAGTCATAATTCAGTGGTTGATTGTATCATTAACCATTTCTTTTTCTTTTTGTTGGTACGAGGAACTTATCATGAATCCACTGATTTCTGCTGCTTCCGTTATTGCTGCTGGATTGGCCGTAGGGCTTGCTTCTATTGGACCTGGAGTTGGTCAAGGGACTGCTGCGGGTCAAGCCGTAGAGGGGATCGCGAGACAGCCCGAGGCAGAGGGAAAAATACGAGGTACTCTATTGCTTAGTCTAGCTTTTATGGAAGCTTTAACTATTTATGGATTGGTTGTAGCATTAGCACTTTTATTTGCGAATCCTTTTGTTTAATTATTTAATCTTAGAAATAGTAAAAATATGTATTTTTCCTATTTTATTAACTTGGACTTGTCGTTTGCTTTTTCAAATTAGATCAATAGTTCACTCCTACAATTCCTTATTCGTTGAGAAAAGAACCTACGGGAAGGGCTGATTTGCAGATGAGGAATTAGTATACCGACTCACTTTCACCCTTCCCATCCGCAGTCCAAGGAAAACTCTTTTTAGGAGATGTTGCAACAATCAAGGGGTAGCTCATACTTGATAACATAACTCGAATATTTTTCAACTCGATTTCAAATAAAAAAAAGAATAAATAACAAAGAGGAGCAAAGTGATAGAAAAAGAACTCTGGTCGATTTTTTAGTCTATCTATAAGAGGAGATGAGATTATATGAAAAATGTAACCGATTCTTTCGTTTCTTTGGGCCACTGGCCATCTGCCGGGAGTTTCGGATTTAATACCGATATTTTTGCAACAAATCCAATAAATCTAAGTGTAGTGATTGGTGTATTGATCTTTTTTGGAAAGGGAGTGTGTGTGAGTTGTTTATTTCAAGAATAGGCTGTATCCAATCAGCTGTACCCTTTTCCGTTATAACTAGGAAAGAAAGGTGCATGATCTCGCGAATTACTTCTTAATAAATTATATGTAAGAACCACAGCATTTCGTGATTCATTGGCAAATCCACTTTGATTCTCTAGCAACCAATAAGGTGGGGCTCTTAAGATGGTTAAAGCAAACCGTTTGAAGTCTAGGCACAGCATGGTACTCTTTCGACCACTATGTTAATATAGAAATGGTTTTTAAGTGAATATTTTATCGATATAGAACACTCATTTCGATAAAATGATTTGAACCACTTTTTCTAAAAATGGACATTTTCTCTGTTTTATCGAATGCTGAATTGACGACCTATGCCTTATGTATAAGTAAGAAGAGTTTTTGGATTTGAAATGAAGAAAAAAAAAAGAAACAACTTTGCTGACAATTACATATTTTTTATTTTGTCAGAAGAGTCCTCCAAGTATTTTGTTTTTGTATTAGATTCATTTTTTTGACTATGAATAAAGAAGAGAGGATAGGCTCATTACATTCATAAAAAAGCTATGATAATTTACCCTAAGTAATTGAGCGTGAGAGCCAAATGAATCGAAAGATTCATGTTTGGTTCGGGAAGGGATTATGGAAGTTTTAAAATGAACAGAAAGATGATCTACTTTCATTAAGTGATTTATTAGATAATCGAAAACAGAGAATCTTGAATACTATTCGAAATTCAGAAGAACTGCGTGAGGGGGCCATTGAACAGCTGGAAAAAGCCCGGGCCCGCTTACGGAAAGTGGAAATTGAAGCAGATCAGTTTCGGGTGAATGGATACTCTGAGATAGAGCGAGAAAAATTGAATTTGATTAATTCAACTTATAAAACTTTGGAACAATTAGAAAATTATAAAAATGAAACGATTCAGTTTGAACAGCAAAGGGCGATTAATCAAGTCCGACAACGGGTTTTCCAACAAGCCTTACAAGGAGCTCTAGGAACTCTGAATAGTTGTTTGAACAACGAGTTACATTTACGTACC